GGGCAACCCTCTCAACAGCTAAGAGATCCATTCGAGGAACACGGGGATTAGTTGAAGTAATCAGCCTCCCAATATTGGGAGGCTGATTACTTCAATTGAGATAATGAAAAATCATTTCATTTTTTAGTTGGAACTTTAGGTGGTTCCCGAAAAAAAATAGCGAAAAAAATTATCCCTAAAGTCGAGACTAAGAGGAATGTATAAACCAATGCTTCCATAAATTCGATCGTGGTTTACAATTATAGCTTCCATACCTGTTTTGTTGATTTTGGATCATCCCCCGGCTAACAAGAGTAAAAAAAAAAAAAGGCAGCGATTTAAATCAAGATTTCTCCAGTACCCTATGTAAAATCGCAAACAAAAAATAGAAGCGAAAAAAAAAAGCAATGTTGCATCAGACTACTTGTCTTCTTGTAGTTGAATCTCCAAGTTTTTGGAATGCTCCGAATTCTACTTGAGCATCTAAATCTGGATCAATACCGGCAAAAACATCTCTGAATAGGGTTCTAGCACCATGCCAAATGTGTCCGAAAAAGAAGAGCAGAGCAAACGAAGCATGCCCAAAAGTAAACCAGCCCCTTGGACTACTACGAAAAACACCATCGGATTTCAAAGTAGCACGATCCAATTCAAAAATTTCACCTAATTGAGCCCGTCTAGCATATTTTTTTACAGTCGCGGGATCGCTATAACTCACTCCATTGAGTTCGCCACCATAAAACTCAACAGTTACACCTACTTGTTCGACACTATATTTAGATTCTGCCCTTCTAAAAGGAACATCGGCTCTAACAATTCCGTCTCCGTCTACCAAAACAACCGGAAATGTTTCAAAAAAAGTAGGCATACGACGTACAAAAAGTTCACGCCCTTCTTTATCTCTAAAGATAGGGTGTCCTAACCACCCAACAGCTATTCCATCCCCGTTGTCCATTGAACCCGCTCTGAATAATCCCCCTTTCGCCGGATTATTGCCAATGTAATCATAAAAAGCCAATTTTTCGGGAATTTTAGACCAAGCTTCTGCTAAACTTTGATTTTCGGCTAGCCCAGCACTAACTCTTCGATATATTTCTTGCTGGAAGTATCCCTGATCCCATTGATAACGAGTAGGCCCAAATAATTCGATGGGGGTAGTTGCTGAACCATACCACATAGTTCCAGCAACAACAAAAGCTGCAAAAAAGACAGCAGCGATACTACTGGAAAGGACAGTTTCAATATTGCCCATACGTAATCCTTTGTATAGACGTTGGGGCGGGCGGACACTAAGATGGAATAAACCCGCTAATATGCCCAATGTTCCTGCTGCAATATGATGAGAGGCTATTCCTCCCGGAACAAAAGGATCAAAACCTTCCACGCCCCACGCTGGATTTACAGATTGTACCTTTCCGGTTAGTCCATAAGGGTCGGACACCCATATTCCAGGACCATATAATCCTGTTACATGAAATGCACCAAAACCAAAACAAGCTACTCCTGAAAGAAATAAATGAATTCCAAAGATCTTGGGCAAATCCAAAGAAGGTTTTCCTGTACGTTCATCAGAAAATATTGATAGATCCCAATACACCCAATGCCAGATAGCTGCCAAGAAGCACAAGCCAGAAAACATGATATGTGCTCCGGCTACACCTTCATAACTCCAAATACCGGGATTCGGTATAGTCCCTCCTGTAATACTCCAACCGCCCCATGAGTTGGTTATTCCTAAACGAGTCATGAAAGGTATAACGAACATACCCTGTCTCCACATTGGATCAAGGACGGGGTCAGAGGGATCAAAAACTGTTAATTCATATAGAGCCATCGAACCGGCCCAACCAGCAACCAGAGCTGTATGCATTATATGAACAGAAATCAAACGACCGGGATCATTCAATACAACAGTATGAACACGATACCAAGGCAAACCCATGGAAATACCTCTTTATTAACAAAAAATAAATACTATGTAACTTTATTGCATTGGAAAAAAACTATGCTATGGACCTCCCCCTTTTTTGTGGATTTTTTCGGAGAAAGGATTCATTTTTGTTCTATTCTTTTAGGAATAATGGAACAATTTGGTTCATAGGAAAAAAGAGAAGCAGATCTATTCTATATCCGATAAGTACCAATACGCAATGGGGGTTAATCCTATTTTATATGAACGAACGTATCTATATTTGTTCATCAGTCAAAAGACCTATTCGTAAAAAATCGCATTTATTTCGATCCATTCTGTCTGTCTTCCTTTATTTTTTTTACGGCCTTATTCAATCTATGTATAAAATAGTAGAAAATAGTAGAAAATAAAATTAATAAAGTATGATAAAGGCAAATATTATTAAAACAATAAAACCATTGTTACGCTTCCACATTAAAGTGAAATAGAGTACTTCATTTTTTTCTTTCAGTTAATGCCTATTGGTGTTCCAAAAGTGCCTTTTCGAAGTCCTGGAGAGGAAGATGCATCTTGGGTTGACGTATAGTGCGACTTGTCAGATATATTGGGCCGTATGGGATTTCCCCATTCTCTCCCCCGATTGAGATATCCTCTATTTCGCCCAAAAAGATTGAGTGAATTATCTATCAAAAATTTGTAGTGTGAAGTGCAATGAAGTGTAATTAGATCCATTTTTTTGGGGGGGGTATTCAGATTAATATTATCAATTCAAATGATTTATGGTTGATTTGGTTAGACCAATAAAATGAAGTATCCAGGCTCTGTTTAGCAAAAACCCAATTGGTACTATATCTATGATTACCACTTATATAATAAACGATTCTTAAAAAAAAAATAAGAAATACGAGCGATCTCAAATTGTTAATCAATGAATATTTGATAGAAGACATGAAAGAAATGAATTGAAAAAAAAAGAAGTTGTAGCAAAAAGACGTGGTATTTGGTTCATTTGTCCTATATGTGCAAATTGAAATGGGGCAGATCTTTACTCGGAGTAGAGCAGAAACCTAAAAAAATGGAATAAAAAATGGAAGAAGCCTATTCAGGAACAAGAGAATGACATCGTGATTTTGATTGGATCTCGATGAAAGAAAAAAAAATCAATGAGAAGTTAGTCCGATAAGCTTAGTTTCTTTTTTTTTTTATAGGAAAAGGAGCAAAAACGCATCTTTCTTAAAAAATGGAAGAAAAAATCCCTTAGTTAGAAAACGCCTGCTATGAAATAGGAAAAAATAAAAGAGGGCTGGAATCTACACATTGATTTTTTTTCACAATTTTTCTTGAACCGTATGCATCAAAAGGTGCCTGTACGGCTCCTAAGGGATACAATTTGATCCTAATCAACCGACTTTATCGAGAAAGATTACTTTTTTTAGGTCAAGAGGTTGATAGTGAAATCTCGAATCAACTCATTGGTCTTATGGTATATCTCAGTATAGAGAACGATACCAAGGATCTGTATTTGTTTATAAACTCTCCTGGCGGATGGGTAATACCCGGAGTAGCCATTTATGATACTATGCAATTTGTGCAACCAGATGTACAGACAATATGCATGGGATTGGCCGCTTCAATGGGATCTTTTATCCTAGTGGGAGGAGAAATTACCAAACGTCTAGCATTCCCTCACGCTTCGCGCCAATGAGTTTTTTATTTGGTAGAAAAAGAGGACTATGCCTTCGCCATATGAAATCTTAATTAGTAAGTAATAATAGCATGGCACTTCGAATTCGATATGCATTTTTTTTTTCAAAATAGGAGATTATGTATCGAAAGAGTTGTATGAGATAAGGGGTATTCCATTTTTTTTTTACCTATTGTGAGCCCATTTCAGTGTCACAAACGTTTTTTCACATCATTTTTTCACATCAAAAGGCTATTAACAATATTTATGTTATGGAAAAGTAAAAAAAAAAGAAACTTTTGGATTGCTGAATCGCCGACGAAATAAATATAGAAAGCAACGGGGCCATCATAGTATTTTTTTGAACTCTGCCGAAAAAAAAAAGAAGGGTGGTAATTGGATCATTTATTGATCTGGGTCTAATAGACCCTATTTTTTCTCTTTCTTCGCTGAAAGGTAAAAAAAGTGAATTCCATTGTAGAGCCGTATGCAATGCACAAAAAATGCCTGTACGGTTGTTCAATTCTCTCTCTTTTTTTCTTATTCTTCGTTATCTCGCCCCATCATGCGAGATAGAAGAACCATTTATTATGTTACATCATCAGGGTAATGATCCATCAACCTGCTAGTTCTTTTTATGAGGCACAAACGGAAGAAGTTATCTTGGAAGCGGAAGAACTACTGAAACTTCGCGAAACCCTCACAAGAATTTATGTACAAAGAACGGGCAAGCCTTTATGGGTTGTATCCGAAGACATGGAAAGGGATGTTTTTATGTCAGCAACAGAAGCCCAAGCTCATGGAATTGTTGATCTTGTAGCGGTTCAATAAAAAATAGCAGTGATTTCACGCACAAATCCACAATTTAAGATGTTCTCTTTTGAAAGGTTTAGTTTAATATTCTATTAAATAGTTAATAGAAGTTATTGTAATTCAGAATCATCCGGTTAGGATCAATCTAAACCAGCCCATTATGTATATGATTCAGCATGCCAACTATTAAACAACTTATTAGAAACACAAGACAGCCAATCAGAAATGTCACAAAATCCCCCGCTCTGGGGGGATGTCCTCAGCGCCGAGGAACGTGTACTAGGGTGTATGTGCGACTCGTTCAGATCATGGACTGAGACATAAAAAGGAAAGCATTTTTTCAATATCAGTGATCAGTACCAGTAAATCAAATTGAATGGAAGAACTAATTCACTATCTAAAAAAGATAGATCTATTACTGTGTATTAAACTTATGGTTTCCATTGGTGCAAATCCAATCACCTCAATTTGGGAGAAAGAATCCCCCATCGGTAACAAATGATTATCCATTAAGCGGGGGAAATCCTATTTTATTTATTTTTTTTAACAGAAAGAAAGATGCTGCTTCTACTCTTGCAAGAACGGACTAACAGGGTCAGCTACGCAACTAATCTTCATAATTAAATACCGTTACTGTATAAAGTAGATCTCGTTGTGAAAGACCTATTACTTACTGGAAATTTCATGGGTAGAGCGAAAGAGTGTGAACTGTACAAGTTACCAATAGTATTGATTAATTGAAGAAAGGAGCTCCGGTGTATAGAGAGGACCTCACCGTTTACAAAGTAACCATAGAAACGATGGAACCCACTATTTATTTATCCATTTCTATTTAATACTTTTTTTGATACTTGGTATGAAAAAAAATTTCTCAGTTCAAGGCGAAATGCCTAGAAAAATAAAAATTGTGGTGGGGAAGGTTAGAGTAGCAAAAGCCATTGGAATTTTTATTTTATACATTGGAAGACTCCGTTTTGTTATTAATAGACCAGCAAAGGGGAAAAAAGAATAACTGAAAGAAAGAATTAGTTATTCATAAAAGTTTCATTTATTCAATGACCAGAATTAAACGGGGATATATAGCTCGGAGACGTCGAACAAAAATGCGTTTATTTGCATCAAGCTTTCGAGGGGCTCATTCACGACTTACTCGAACTATTACTCAACAGAGAATAAGAGCTTTGGTTTCGTCTCATAGGGATAGGAGTAAGAAAAAAATAAATTTTCGTCGTTTGTGGATCACTCGAATAAATGCAGTAATTCGCGGAGGTGGGGTATCCTATAGTTATAATAGACTCGTAAATAACCTGTACAAAAAGCAATTGCTTCTTAATCGTAAAATACTTGCACAAATTGCTATATCAAATAGGAGTTGTCTTTATACAATTTCCAATGAGATCGGAAGGAATCCACTGGAATGTTTTAAATGGAGTTCCAGGAGAATGAGCTCGGAGAAGGTAGAGTAGAAATTAGTATGGTAAAATATAAAATTCTAAAAAAAAAAAATGACCGAATAGGCTCCAAAAAAAGAACGATTTATTCTTCTTCGACGATTCTTTTATTTTTTTTTTCTTACATTACAACAGAGATGACAATCCTATTTTGATTCTCGGATTTTTCGAACAAAGCATTAATCCGCCTTTGAGTTCGTTCGGATTCTAATTTTTATTCCATTGAAGACTAAGCCTATTTATTTCTGGTTCTAAGACCAGTAGTTCTAGCGGTCGACTCACTTCTTTCAAATTGTTTCTCATTATTAAGAAAAGGTAACGAAGATAAAATACGAGCTTGTTTTATAGCAATAGTAATTAATCGTTGTTGTTTTAAGGTCAATCTATTCACCCGCCTAGATACTATTTTTCCCTGTTCACTAATAAATCGACTAATTAAACTCATATTTCTATAATCAATTCGATCCCCCGATTGGATCGGGGGCAAACGCCTACGAAAAGATCGCTTGGATTTCGGAAAGAGTCGCTTGGATTTATCCATGATTTTTTTTATTCCTTATCTCTAAAACCCGATTTTGATCGGATCAAAATGTTTTTATTTATATATATATATTTATATATATAGAATAGAATTAATAAATAGGATTTTGTTTATATTTATTTGTTTATATTTAAAAATAGGTAATAATATTACTAATGTCGTTTTTTCATGTTCCTTGAAAGGTTGACATAGAAGCACTCTGGATTCGATCTATTTCTTTATCTCCCCGTGAATTATATGTTTGTAACAATACGGGCAGAATTTCCTCAATTCCAATCGATTGGGCGTATTGTGTCGATTTTTTTGAGTAATATATCTGGAAATGCCCATTGATTCCTTATTAACACCGTTTCGAACACAACCGGTACATTCCAAAAGAATCTTTACTCGGACATCTTTACCCTTGGCCATGAACCTCCTTTTGATTTTTTATTCACCCCGATCTTCTATTTTCCGACCAAAAGCGAAGAAGAAAGGAACAAAAAAATAAGATAGGGTTGCCCTAACCACATTCCTTTTTTTGCTTTATTAGTAATAAAATTGGATCCTGAACCCTAGTTTCGATGAGGTTGAATCCTTTTTTTATTTTCTTTCTCTTCTCCTCCCCCTCCTTATTCTACCTAATTAAGGGGGGGGGGTTAGTCACAGATATTTTATTGTATCTCTAATTTTATTCAGCCCTTCCCATGTCAATAACTAGAATGAAAAAAAGGGGAATGTCAATGCATCCGGAAATAAACGATTAATCTCTATCAATAAACCTGCTAAAGAACCGAACCATAGAGTACTTAGTACCGGTGCTACGGAAAGATATGTTTTTAGATCTCGCATTTAAAATCCTCCTCCTTTCTTCTTTAAATTTTATTATATTATGGTAATACATATATAATCAGATGTATATGTAGTTAAGGACTCCTTATACGGAATCCCCAATCCCTAATAAAAATTGCAATGTACAATGATTCACAATAGATAATTTTCTTAAAACACAAGAATACGCCTTTTCCCACCTGAGAATTGAGAGAATTCCCGCGAAAAATATTCATATATTATGTTATATGAGATGAAAAAAAAAAAGAAGAAATGGGCAAGATAGATTTTCTATATCAATAGACAACTA